CCATTCTTGTTAGTCCCGATACCACTAAGGAAAAGGGTAATTTATAACAAAGTTTTCGTGTTGTTGATTCCTAGTGTAGTGCTTTTTCCCCTATGCCGCCTATTGGTATTAGTAGAGTAGGATTGACCCGCAATACAGAACCTATAGATGTAACCTTTCGTTCAATACTAAAATCGACAATTGACAATTAAAGTATCTGAGGCTGGATCAATCGAGGATACACGACAGAAGGAGTTGTTCTATCTCCAAACTTTACCTTCACTAAGCGTAGCTTTATTTCAATAATTTGGTTCTTTCTATTCCGAACCGCATCTTTTTCTCGTAAGACGGAAGTGAGGGCTAAAAAAAAAGCAAGAAAAAAGAATCAAATCACACCATCTCTGTAATAGGTAAATGCCTTTTTTTCTCCTGAGGTTGTCGGAATTATTCGTAATAAAATATTGGCTATAATTGAGGAGGTCTTATCAATAAAATTTCCATTTATCCGAGATCTAGGCATAATTCGCAATCCATTCTTCTCATTACTCCTTCGGTTCGGGGAAAATGCTTCCACAAACAAGGGAATTGTACAGTACAAAATAACATAAAAACGGAAAAATTCTAAAAAAAAGATGTGTACCTTCCGCTCAAATTGTACCCTTTATCAGAATCAGACAAAGAGAGATAAGAGACTTTTGAATCAGATTGAATTTCATATAAATTTCGTACAAATGAGCGGAGCTATTACTTCATTTCATCTAAGTTGAATAACTAAGAACTTTATTTTACTATGGATTCTTATAACTTAAACTCGAGAAATTTGGATTTGGTTATGATCCAAGAGGGAAAAGGGATGGACATTATACAATTGAAATGAAATAGAAAAATCCATGGTACGATTCATGAATTTGTAATAGATCTATGGGGTAGATGATAAGAGAAGTTGTTGTTGATAAATATCAAATTTGAAAGGAATTTTTTATTTCTATGAAGCCGTTGATCGGTCGTGCCTGTACTGCAATAAAACAATATGAATAACTCGCTATTCACTCGGTTTCTGGTCAATAATAAGATTATGTAGGAGAGATGGCCGAGTGGTTCAAGGCGTAGCATTGGAACTGCTATGTAGGCTTTTTGTTTACCGAGGGTTCGAATCCCTCTCTTTCCGTTTCTGTTAATTCACCAGCGTTACCGACCGCAATATATCAAATCAAATAACAATTCATATTATTATTCCAACAGTTTTTTTTTTTTTTTGATAGAGAATCCCCATTCCTAATTACATTTCTTCCGTACGAGTACGTAAAATACAAATATCGCGGAAAAGAGCAAAAAAGAAAAAAAAAATCCCACTGCGGATCAATTTGCGATAGGTGAATGAGAAAAATGTGGATTCAAGGCCCTTAGATCTATTTACTTCGTTGAAAAGAGGACATAATTGTTTGAACCCCTTTCGCTTTCTTTGTTATGTTCGTTAGGTTCAAGTCTGACGAGAATAATATTCTACGACTAACAACTCATTTATTTTTAAACCGATCCATTTACTATCTATTATTTGATTTACTAATCCTTTATATTGGAATGAGTCAATAGTCAAATGGTTTGGCAATTCCTCGTGAGGGGAGGAAGCAATATAATTTTGAATCAGAGCTTTCGATCTTTGTTTATCTTTCGTAGTAATAATATCTCGAGGTTTGCAGCGATAACTTGGTATATCCACTATACGACCATTAACTAAAATATGTCTATGGTTAACTAATTGCCTGGCTCCAGGAATGGTCGAAGCCATACCCAATCGAAAAAGGATATTATCCAAACGCATCTCAAGTAGTTGTAGTAAAACCTGGCCTGTTGACCCTTTGGCTTTTCCAGCGATATGCACATATCTAAGTAATTGTCGCTCTGTCAGACCATAATGAAAACGCAATTTCTGTTTTTCTTCTAGACGAATACGATATTGCGATCTTTTCACGGAACGCAATGGGTTTTTAAGATCACTTCCGGATCTAGGTCTTTTACTAGTTAATCCCGGTAAAGTCCCCAGACGGCGTATTTTTTTGAAACGAGGTCCTCGGTAACGAGACATAAAGACTCCTTTTTATTTTATTGAAATTTCATTTTACAGAAGAAATCTAAATTAAGACTGAACTAAACTAAAGGATAAACAAAGCAAAGCGAAATCTACTGAAGTATTACAAAGTAGAATGAAATGAATTGTGTCAATATCCGGATTTTTTGTATATATATATATAGGAAATTAAGGCTCTGTTTTATGATTTGTTCTATATAGATCTAATTGCTCTAATCAACTTTTTTTCATAGTTACAAATTACCATGCCATAATAGATTAGTGACTCAACGTTTGGAGAAAGGGAGAGGAAAGATTACCAATCATGGAAAAAATCGATAGAGAAAAAAGCCGGCTATCGGAATCGAACCGATGACCATCGCATTACAAATGCGATGCTCTAACCTCTGAGCTAAGCGGGCTCACATAACAGAAATAGAAATAATGTATAGGAATTCAAGAAACTCCCGGATCTTAGCTATTAGCTAAGAATTTAATATGAACTATATCTATATATTATAGTTCACAATTCTTTCTATAGTTATAAATAATATAACTAATTAGAAATTATATATATAAGAAATTATATAATATATAATATATATAACATATACTATAATAAATTTATATAACTATAATAAATATGACTAAATTCTATTCTATAAATTATCTAGAAATTCATAATGGAAATATCTGACTAATTAGAATTTTCATTCTTAATACATTATCATTATAGATAATATAGGTTCCGTTTATTTTCATATTTATAATTTTTACATTATTTACATTATTATATAATATTTTTTTTCTAAATATAAATAGAATAGAAATTCTTTTTATGATAATAAGATTTTTGAGAATGGAATAGTTAGAACAAATTATGTTAATTATATTATAGTATAGCGGATCGGTTCTAAGAAAAGTATAAGATAAGGATAAAGATACAACAATCAAAATTCTAATCAGACATTCCTCTGATTTCGTTTGAAAAAAGATGAGATAGGACGAAAAAAAAAGAAGGAATATCGACCCTTCCAGTATTCCAAATCGCGCTGCAAAAACGAAAGGGGAGGAAGACATATATATATGTGGGATATATCTATCTATATTGAATTGCGGATACATCAATGATAGAATCATTTCTGATTGAAACAAATAGGGTTCATACAATAGAGATGAAACGAGAGGGGATATGATATCCAAAAAAAGAAAAAATAGGAGTATACACTATTTCGATATAGGAATCATTATATAAATATAATGAATTCAACGGTTCCAAGATAAATGATAAGTGGGTGGAATTAAAACCCGATCCTTGTCTAAAAAGGGGATATGGCGAAATTGGTAGACGCTACGGACTTGATTGGATTGAGCCTTAGTATGGAAACCTGCTAAGTGGTAACTTCCAAATTCAGAGAAACCCTGGAACTAAAAATGGGCAATCCTGAGCCAAATCTTTTTTTTTTTAGAAAAATAAGGGTTTTAAAAACTAGACTAGAATAAAAAGGGATAGGTGCAGAGACTCAATGGAAGCTGTTCTAACGAATGGAGTTGACTACGTTGCGTTGCTAACTGGAATCCTTCTATCGAAATTAAAGAAAGGATGACGTATATATCTAATACGTACGTATACATACTGGCATATCAAACGATTAATCACGACTTGAATATATATGTATGCAATATATGCAAAATTCAGAGTTATTGTGGATCTATTCCAATCGAAGTTGAAGGAAGAATCGAATATTCAGTGATCAAATCATTCATTCCATAGTTTGATAGACCTTTTTTTGAAAAACAGATTAATTGGACGAGAATAAAGAGAGAGTCCCATTCTACATGTCAATACCGACAACAATGAAATTTATAGTAAGAGGAAAATCCGTCGACTTTAGAAATCGTGAGGGTTCAAGTCCCTCTATCCCCACCCCAATAAAAAGCCCATTTTACTTCTTAACTATTTATTTATCCTTTTTTTTTTTTCATAAGTGGTTCAAAGAAAATTCAATATCTTTCTCATTCATTCTACTCTTTCACAAACGGATCCGAACAGAAATCCTTGGATCTTACCCCAATTTGGTTTGAATAGATACGATACCTGTACAAATAAACATATATGGTCAAGGAATTCCCATTATTGAATTATTCACAGTCCATATCATTATCCTTACATTCACAAAGAAAGTCTTCTTTTTTAAGATCTAAAAAATTCGGGGACTAGGGCAAATTATGGTCGGGATAGCTCAGTTGGTAGAGCAGAGGACTGAAAATCCTCGTGTCACCAGTTCAAATCTGGTTCCTGACACGTGAATAATGTATCGAAAATTCATACCTTTTACAAATTAATTGAGACAGATTGGGATATATATTAATGGTCTAGAGCGCAATACATAATTTATTCATCTAGATGTATAGATATCCCTATTTTTGGAGATGGGTAAAAAATAGATGTATAGTAAAGAACAAAATGAGATTATGCTCCCTTTTCTTTTTTTTTTCTTTTTCCTTTCTGGTTTTTTCATACTCATACTGCGCTTTCTCTCACTCAAAAAGAATGTGAAGTCTTCATATATATCCAAAAAGCGAAGTTGTCTAAAAAATTTCCAAGTTTTTTTTATAGGAGTTGAAGGATAGGAAAAGACAGGATACGCAGTACAAAAAAAACCGTTCTTTTTTCATTTCGTGTTTTCTTTCATATTTATTCTATTTCTTCACTCTTGCTTACGCTACTTTCAAGGGTCCGTCTAAGTGACATGCGCGGTACAAAGTTCATGGTACAGAACTTTTTTGATTCATCTATTGTTTCTGCTCAAACGAAATGGATATATATGATATCTTTCATATTGGGAAATATCAATGAAGTCTTTTTTTAGCCCATCCTTAATACGAATTAGAATCCAGTTATTCTCTTTCATCTAGAACAAAACAAAAAATATTCCTTGACTTGAATAAA